AAATATTCGGCCGTATGCTTGACAGATAACCCAAAAAATCAAAGGAATGCTTGGATAATTGGTTTAGATGGATTCTTCCTGGTTGAGACCATACATAAAAATGACATTGCCAAAAATTGACAAGATAATATTTCCACTTATTCATCAGAAGAGGAGTATCTTTTGATCCCAGAATCGATTTTCCTTGATAGCTAACATACTGTATAAAAGGATCTTTGAAGAACCATACTGTAGCCGGAAAAAAGACTTCTTCGACAGGATATTTTATTTTTTCATAAAAACGTATTCGCTCAAAAAAGATTCCGGAAGAGGTTAATCGTAAATGATTTGATTGGTTACGGAGAAAAAGTAAAATGGATTCGTATTCATATACATAAGAATTATATAGGAGCAAGAATAATTTTTGATTACTTTTTGCAAAAATGGATTTTTGGGGAGTAATAAGAGTATTCCAACTATAATACTCGTGAAGAAAGAGCCGTAATAAATGCAAAGAGGAGGGATCTTTCACGCAGTAGCGGAGGGTTTGAACCAAAATTTCCAGATGGATGGGGTAGGGTATTAGTACATCTGATGCATAATTTAAATGTGGAAATTTGTCCTCGAAAAAAGGAAATATTGAATGAATTGATCGTAAATTATAAGATTTTACGATTTCTGTCTCCTCTAAGGAAGATACTAATCGTAGGGAAAACGGAATTTCCACAATGACTGCAAATCCCTCCGATATCATTTGAGAATACAAATTTTTGTTGTACCCCCAAAATTTATTTTGATTAGAATCATTAACGGAAATAAGAAAATTATTCTGTTGATACATTCGACTAATTAAACGTTTTATAATTAGTAAACTAGATTTCTTGTCATAACCTACATTATCAAACAAAATGGATTTTTTTATATTTAAACCACGACCATGAGCAAGGGCATAAATATACTCCCGAAAGATAAGTGGGTATAAGAAGTCATATTGTGGAGATCTATATAATTCGAAATATCCTTGAAATTTTTCCATTTAAAATTCAATTTGAATCAGAAAAGAAATAGGTGATTTATTGGGTTATCAAATGATACATAGTACGATACGGTTAAAACAAGGTATTTATAGTAAGAAAAAACTAGATACCTCGGAAAACAAATCAAACTCATCAACGGACTCTCTAGAACCCCCTTTCCTTTCCATATAATAGATTTTTTCATTTTCATTTATAGGATACCAAGATAGTTAGAAGCCCTTTATTTTATCAATCCAATCGCTCTTTTGATTTTGAAAAAAAAAATCTCTTTATCAATATACTGCCTTCTTCATACACATTTATCTCTGCCCCATAAAGGGGAATGGCTAATAATTAGGGCTCATAAGAAATTTCTAATCCACTCATCGGAAAAGCTTTTCCCGCATTAGGCACTAATATATTTTTAACATCTAATTAGATGGGGTAATCATTCTAAAATTAAGAATAGAAGCTCGTTACTTTTTATTTCCCTAGAATTGGAACCTCTAGTAAGGCCCTACCCATTTATTCACTCGACCCCCCCAAAAAAAATTCTTTTTTTTATTGAATTTAAACAATTGAAATAATATTTTGGACCTATTTAGTAAGAATGAAATATTCTTAGAATTATCCATTACTACGACATGCTGCTTTTTCCATTCATTCCTCTCAGGATCAGTCGTGGTCTTACAAACTCTACCGATGGTATGGACGAATCTTTTTCTTCATACAAATGTGTAAAAGATGCTAGTCGCACTTAAAAGCCGAGTACTCTACCGTTGAGTTAGCAACCCAAATAAACAAATGAGAATGTGTAGATACAATCAGAATCCCAATAAATACCGAAATTGAAGGGCACAACACAATAAAACCATAAAAAAAAAAAAAAAAAACAATCAAAAAAAACTCTAACCCGCTCTGAACATAATAAAAATGAACAAATCTGACAAAAAAAAAATTTTCAAATAAAAGATAAAATAAAGTCAAAGATTTTCAAATAGTTATAGCTCGCTTCTTGTCCCTCTTCTCTTATATTATATTATCCATTAATGAGTATATAAATTAATATATATCGAAATATCGAATTTGATTGATTTAAATCTTAATCAAAAAAGACTTCTTGTATGACAGAAAATCTAAGAAATTGTTATTTGAATGAAATAAAATCTATGGAACAGGGATAAATGGATCCATTTATCCACGATCGGATTATATTTATTTGATACACTGTTGTCAATATTAATATTGATAAAAGCATAAGCATACACAAGCATACAAAAGATAAAACAAATTCTAAATCAAACTAACAATAATAATTCTATTTCAATCAATTAAAATTAATCAAATCATTTAAATAAAATTGCAATATAAAAATAAAAAAACGAAGGACTTGTGTTGAATTGGCACTATATTTGGATTGGCACTATATATATAATACTATATATAAAATATAAATGGAAGACTTAATTAAGTAAGACGGTGGAGAAGTAGAAAAAACGAAGTTTAGTCAATAACTAAAATAAACAGGGTTAGTCCTTTGTTTTTTTTTTTTTATTTCATTAATTGAATTTTGTTTGTTGATTAAGGTGAAGTTCCGTAAAAACCCCCGCCTTTTTTGAAATATCATGAACAGTTCCTGTAGGTTGAGCGCCTTTTTCAAGGAAGTATAGAATAGCAGGAACATTTAAATAAATTTGATTCTTTATCGGATCATAAAAACCCACTTTCCGAAGATCTCTTCCCTCTCGTCGGGCTCGAACATCAATTGCAACTATTCGATAAATGGCTCATTGGGATAGATGAACAATACCCCCCCCTAGAAACGTATAAGAGGTTTTCCCCTCGTACGGCTCGAGAAAATTCGAAATTCTGTCTATGTATAAAATTACAATATCAAATATATCCATAAAATCATCAAATTAATTAGACTATTGATTTTACTTTTTTTCTTATTCTTACCCAACAAAAAGAAAATTAGTCATATTTGCACCCTCATAACTCAAGTTGGATAACTCTGAAATAACTCAAAAGAACAACCTTTTAGATATTTCATCTATTGAGTGGTCTCTAACCCTTTAATTGTCTTCTTTAGAATCCATTTTGATTCTTCATTCTGATCTAGTTGTTAAGACAATTGAAAACGGTATTTCCTTGTTCCAGGATCTTTGTATTGAATCATTGGGTTTAGACATTACTTCGGTGATCTTTAAATCCTTTCAAAATGGCAGCAACATACCATTTTTTGCGATTTCCTTCTGTCAAAGAATCATACAAATGTTGGATTCCTGCGTAATACACTTTCCTTATTGATTTGATCGAAAAAGTTTTACCAATTTCAACAAACCTTCCTTTGGAATTGGAAATTTTCTCGAATGGGCCCCTTTAAGTTTATGTATCGAAAATATACTTACGAAGTTGTTCCAATTTGTTGATTGATACTAACCCTAGATTCTTGCCCCTGAAAAATAAAAAAATACTTTATACTCGAGCTCCATCCTATACTATATTATATCACCCCCCCCCAAAAAAAAAGGGGGGTTACGGCGGAATAGAACAAATGATGTCGAGCCAAGAGCACTTTCATTCCTATATAATATATAAAAAAATGGTGGATGTAAGACTCCACAGCGGATCATGTCCTTCAAGTCACACGTTGCTTTCTACCACATCGTTTTAAACGAAGTTTTACCATAACATTCCTTCAGTTTGGAACCCATATGTAATTGATTCAATTATGGAATCGTGAATAATCATTGGTTCGGTTGGTACATAGTAATCTATACCTTTTCTTCTATATGAAAAACGGAGAGTATCAGCAAGAAAAAATTAATTTAACCCATTTTTTTAGATTAATAGATATTAATAGAATTTAATATTGGAAATTAAAAACTATTTTTCTATTATTGTAAATATTGTAAAAATCAAATTAGTTAACTAAATTCTAACTAATATAACACGAATAAGTAAATAGAATACAAAGAAACAAGTTATTTTGAATCTTTATCTTCAAGTAAGATAATAGTGATAGAATAAATTCAACAATTTCACACTTCTTCAAGTACCAAGAACTCATAGAGGTTCGTTACAAAAATTTAATTGATTGAAAAATTCCCTATCCGATATAATCGTTTGCATTTTGAAAAACAGAAAGTTTTCCAGCAAGGACCTTTCGTTTTTTATTATCATTTTAGCATCAGTAAGAGAGAGGGAAAAAAAATATTGGATTAAACAATCTGTGATTAAAAAAAAAATAGATAAAAAAACACTGATGTCAGAGAAGATTGAAATTTTATTTTGTTATTTTTTTTCATATTTAGACTGTAAAATCATTACTATTTAACAAATCGCAAATGAATTCAATTTACTATTTCATATACGTGTTACTTGAATTCAATTAAATTTGTGAAAACCTCCAAAAAAATAATAATCACACTCTATCCCAATATTCTACTCTATAATCTTAATAGAGAAGGCTGTTGGAAAAGGCAATCTTTTCTATTTTATATATATTATTATTTTATATATATTATTATATTATATAGACCGGGTATGCTCTGGGACGGAAGGATTCGAACCTCCGAATAGCGGGACCAAAACCCGTTGCCTTACCACTTGGCCACGCCCCATTTATTTCTATTCGATACTAATAAACACTAATATTAAACACTAATAGTGGTACGGGTTATTCGTCAACTCCTGTTAAAATATCTATTTTTTATAAAAAAAATGGATTACTAGAATTTTTATACATGTAAACTATACATGTAGACATCGAATTAAACTGAATTTATTGATCATTACATATAATTCAATTAAGATATTGTACGAAAGTATGATTTATTCTATTCTCTTTTGATTTGAGATATAGAAGGATTGATTTTTGATTGGGTGAGTTCAAATAAAAGAAAATTTTTTGGTCTATCTTATTTTATTCATTTTTTTTATTCTATCAATAATCACATATCTATAATAGTAATAAAATCAATTAAATTTATTAACAACTCAATCAAAATAAATACAATTACCCCCCCCCCCCCAAAAAAAAAAATGTTTGTTATGCTTAATATTTTTAGTTTGATCTGTATATACCTTAATTCTGCTCTTTATACCAGTAGTTTTTTCGTCGCCAAATTGCCCGAAGCTTACGCTTTTTTGAATCCAATTGTAGATGTTATGCCAGTAATACCCCTGTTCTTTTTTCTCTTAGCCTTTGTTTGGCAAGCTGCTGTAAGTTTTCGATGATATTTTTAATAAAGTCCCAGACAAATCCACTATTTATTCGAAAAAAAAATTCGTAGAATTCATAAGATCAGATAAGTCCTACGCTCTCAATTCAAATATTGAAATTATTGTACAACCGCGGCAAGTTCAGATCACCCACTTTATTTCTTGTAAACAAAAAATAGAGTATGTGGTATAAAAGTGGAGAATCTATTCTCTTTTTTCCTAAAAAAATCTTGGAGATTGTGTAATGCTTACTCTCAAACTATTTGTTTACACGGTAGTGATATTCTTTGTTTCTCTCTTTATCTTCGGATTCCTGTCTAATGATCCAGGACGTAATCCTGGACGTGAAGACTAAAAATAAGGATTTCTTTGCTTTAAAACTGTAAAACGGTTGTGTTATTAGTAAGATTTTATCTATTCCACTTGTTTAATTATTAATCTTGAACTAGTAAAAAAAAAAGAGCTCGCGATAAATTCGAAAGAAAATAACAAGCCATCAACGAAAACGGAAAGAGAGGGATTCGAACCCTCGGTACGAAAAACTCGTACAACGGATTAGCAATCCGACGCTTTAGTCCACTCAGCCATCTCTCCTCCCAATTGAAAAGGGATAATACTATGTTACATTATAAAAAATAAGGCTTGAAAATGCCCGTCATAGTATATACTCTTATTTTTTTTTTTAATTTCGTGATTTTGTACGAAGGGCTTTTTAGTTCCACGGCCCGGCCCGGTCAGTACTTAGCCGGGCCCGCCATTTTGTTCCAACAAATCATAAATAAATAAAAAAAAAAGATTTATTAAATTAAATTGAAAAAAAAAAAAAAAAGAAATAAAAAAAAGGGAACTCTCGTTTCTTGCCAGAATCTACTTTTAGCTTAAGTTCAAGACAAAAACCTCGGGCAAAAAAGCACTTGTTATTTAGTTATTATTTAGTTATTAGTTATTAAAATTAAATAACCCCCCCTTTCCGAATCTCATTAGGTCCTCTGATACAAAAAAGTAAACGCTCTAGTTTTCCTGATTCTTTTCTGATCTTTTGTTTTTTGATTTTGATTAGGGTCGACAAAAGGCGCATTTATATACAATAATCTTATTGTAGCGGGTATAGTTTAGTGGTAAAAGTGTGATTCGTTCTTTAACCCTTTATATAGTTAAAGGGTCTTTCGGTTTGATTAATGTTCATTCCGAACAAAAACTTTAGTTCTTAAAAGGATTGAATCCTTTACCTCTCAATGAAAAATTCGAGGAAGAATATACATTCTCGTGATTTGTATCCAAGAATCAATTTAAAATTGAAAAATTGGATTATGAAATTACGAAACATAATTTTTTTTTATTGGATCGATACTTCCAAACTTCCAATTGAATGAGTATAAGTAAAGGACCCATGGATAAAGATAAAAAGTGTATTTCTAATCGTAACTAAATCTTCAATTTTTCATTTCTATAGGGGAAGTTGAAGCAAAACAGCTATTAAACAATGTCTTTGGTTTACTAAAGACATCGATCGATAAATTGTTTTAGCTCGGTGGAAACAAATGCTTTTCCTAAAGATCTTTCAAATAGAAGTAAAGAACGAAGTAACTAGAAAGATTGTTAGAATATCTTTCTATAGGGATCGTCTAGAAAGCGGGTTGTTCTGAATAGATTCAGACATAAAAGCTGACATAGACGTTATGGGTCGGGTTTTTTATTTCGTTCATGTCTAAATATGGGAATTTATCCATCTTCCATAAAGGAGCTGAATGAAACCAAAGTTTCACGTTCAGTTTTGAATTAGAGACGTTAAAAATGATGAATCAACGTCGACTATAACCCCTAGCCTTCCAAGCTAACGATGCGGGTTCGATTCCCGCTACCCGCTTTTACTTTAATTATTATAATCATTACTTTAATTATTATTTATTATAATCATTATAATATTTAATACGCTAAAAATGAAAAAAAAAAATAAAAATTTTTTTTTTAAGAAATTTTTTTTTTAAAATATTCAATAAAAGGATTGAATGAATCGAATTAATGTAATGCATCATTGACTTGAATACTAAATTCTTGGAATTCTTTCAACTACGTTTCCGAACAAGAAATATGGAAATTGGAGTGAAAAGCGTCCATTGTCTAATGGATAGGACAGAGGTCTTCTAAACCTTTGGTATAGGTTCAAATCCTATTGGACGCAGTTTATTTCCCTATATATCTTTTTATATTTCTATGTCTATGTCAAGAAATAACAAAGATATTTTTAATAACCTGAATAAGAGACGCTCTTATTACA